CAAATCTTTATTGATACTTACATTGTAAGTGGTAGTGACAATTCCAGTAACAGTTACATTTCTCGTTCCGTTTGTGGTGAAAGTAAGGGGTCCGATATAAGTACCAGCACGAATGTTAGCACTATAATAGAAAGTTTCAATGATCTGGATGTAACTCAAAAATACAGACATTTGTGGGTTCAATGTGAAAATTGTTATGGATTAAATTATAAGAAAATTTTAAAATCAAAAATGAATCTTTGTGAACAATGTGGATATCATTTGAAAATGAGTAGTTCCGATAGAATCGAACTTTCGATCGATCCGGATACTTGGGATGCTATGGATGAAGACATGGTTTCTTTGGATCCCATTGAATTTCATTCGGAAGAGGAGCCTTATAAAGATCGTATCGATTCTTATCAACGAAAGACAGGATTAACTGAAGCCGTTCAAACAGGTATAGGCCAATTAAACGGTATTCCCATAGCACTTGGGGTTATGGATTTTCAGTTTATGGGGGGTAGTATGGGATCCGTGGTTGGGGAGAAAATAACCCGTTTGATTGAGTACGCTACTAACAAATTTCTCCCTCTTATTATAGTATGTGCTTCCGGGGGGGCGCGTATGCAAGAGGGAAGTTTGAGTTTAATGCAAATGGCTAAAATATCTTCTGCTTTATATGATTATCAATCAAATAAAAAGTTATTCTATGTACCAATTCTTACATCTCCTACTACAGGGGGGGTAACTGCGAGTTTTGGTATGTTGGGAGATATCATTATTGCCGAACCCAATGCCTATATTGCATTTGCGGGTAAAAGAGTAATTGAACAAACATTGAATAAAACAGTACCTGAAGGTTCACAGGCGGCTGAATATTTATTCCAGAAGGGCTTATTCGATCTAATCGTACCACGTAATCCTTTAAAAAGCGTTCTGAGTGAGTTATTTCAGCTCCACGCTTTCTTTCCTTTGAATCAAAATTCAATAGAGCATTAAGTTCCTTTTTTATTTGTAGCAAACAAGTAGTTAGTTTATCAGAATCCAAGTAAAACGAATATGAATGGGGTTTCTTTGTTGACATAAGATCTAAATTGTAAAAAGAAATCAAAAGTTGTGGATAACTCCTTTTTATCTATATTCTTGATTACTAATTCAGTTAAGAGGCCTCTATCAACAAGAAAAATAGTGAATTCTTATTTTCGTTAAATTATAGGAAAATAAAAAATTTTTGTTCTACGTCTTACGTATGTATATATAATCCAAATATAGAATTTAGAATTATATAAACTATAGATATGATATATGCTTTTGTACCTTCTATACTCACTTAGATATATACTTAGATTTATACTAATCTTTATCTTTATAATATTAATATAAATAATAACAGGTACAAATAGTAAATTGAGGTATCCTTTATATGACAACTTTCGACTTTCCCTCTGTTTTGGTGCCTTTAGTAGGCTTAGTATTTCCGGCAATGGCAATGGCTTCTTTATTTCTTCATGTTCAAAAAAATAAGACTGTTTAGATCTGATGGGCCCAACTCTGATCCATTTTTTTTTTTCAAAACTAAGACTTGTATCATAACGCAGATACCTATTTAGTGTAAGAAAAGAGGGTATAACATGCGGCGCTTCCGTCGAAAAGGGGCTCTTTGGCCTGTAGAAAGATGATATGGGGGTAAAGGAATTCTATTCTATCTATTTGAAAAAATCTCAGGATCGCCGGATGGCTGAACTGTAAAATCGGTACATCTATATGTATATTGATGGGATCATACGAAGGGTATTTTTTTTTTTTAGATCTAACCAATTTGATAAATTACTCTTAAAGGTTCACATCAAACTAGTACTAGTTGATGAGAGTTACTTCGGAAACAAAAAGACTAAAGTCTAGGGTATTCTCTCAATTACAATAAAACGAAACCAGATCAAGTATGAGTTGTCGATCAGAACATATATGGATACAACCTATAACGGGGTCGCGAAAAACAAGTAATTTCTGCTGGGCCGTTATCCTTTTTTTAGGTTCATTAGGATTCTTATTGGTTGGAACTTCCAGTTATCTTGGGAGAAACTTGATATCTTTATTTCCGTCTCAGCAAATCCTTTTTTTTCCACAAGGGATTGTGATGTCTTTCTATGGGATCGCGGGTCTCTTTATTAGCTCCTATTTGTGGTGCACAATTTCGTGGAATGTAGGGGGTGGTTATGATCGATTCGATAGAAAAGAAGGAATGGTGTGTATTTTTCGTTGGGGATTCCCTGGAAAAAATCGTCGCATCTTCCTCCGATTCCTTATAAAGGATATTCAGTCCGTCAGAATAGAAGTTAAAGAGGGTATTTATGCTCGCCGTGTCCTTTATATGGATATCAGAGGCCAGGGGGCCATTCCCTTGACTCGTACTGATGAGAATGTTACTCCACGGGAAATCGAACAAAAAGCTGCCGAATTGGCCTATTTCTTGCGTGTACCGATTGAAGTATTTTGAGAAATGAGCTGAGAGAGTGAATGCTTTCTCAGCAGTAAGGAAAAACTAAAGAATCCCCCTTTTCTATACCATAACTTAACTGAAGTTTCTTCATAACGCTCATTCTAGTCAAAGAAGACGTATACGTAACGTAACAACCACAAAACAAAACAGTGAATAGATTCATAAGTTCGATACTTTGTAATAGAACTCATGCATGAGAGAAATATTGGATGGCGTAGAGTCAACTAATGAGGTCGGTTCATTAAAAATTAATAGACGAAATGAAAAAATGTCAAAAAAGAAAGCATTCAACCCTCTTTTATATCTTGCATCTATAGTATTTTTGCCCTGGTGGATTTCTCTCTCATTTAATAAAAGTCTGGAATCTTGGGTTACTTATTTGTGGAATACTAGGCAATCTGAAATTTTTTTGAATGATATTCAAGAAAAAAATATTCTCGAAAAATTCATAGAATTGGAGGAAATCTTTCTTTTGGAGGAAATGATCAAGGAATACTCGGAGACACATCTACAAAACCTTCGTATAGGAATCCACAAAGAAACGCTCCAATTAATCAAGATACACAATGAGGATCATATCCATACGATTTTGCACTTCTTGACAAATATAATCTGTTTCGTTATTCTAAGTGGTTATTCAATTTTGGGTAATAAAGAACTTGTTATTCTTAACTCTTGGGCTCAGGAATTCCTATATAACTTAAGTGACACAATAAAGGCTTTTTCGATTCTTTTATTAACAGATTTATGTATCGGATTCCATTCGCCCCATGGTTGGGAACTAATGATTGGCTTTGTCTACAAAGATTTTGGATTTGCTCATAATGATCAAATTATATCTGGTCTTGTTTCTACTTTTCCAGTCATTCTAGATACTCTATTTAAATTTTTGATTTTTCGTTATTTAAATCGTGTTTCTCCGTCACTTGTAGTGATTTATCATTCAATGAATGATTAAAAAAGGATCTACTGATATTAATCCAATTCAATTCTAACGTTTCTTACTTTGTAGTTGTACAGAAGCAAAGCATGTAAAATCATACTTACTCTTTATTTTTATACCCATCCCAAAGATTTATTCTATATATTAATATTATTTATTCCAGTAAAATTATTCCAGTAAATAGCAGAATTGCGGATAGGGAACTAGGTTAGCGACCTACCAAATTTATTGTAGACATTTTTGGGCTCAATGGTTGGACCATGCAAACTAGAAAGACTTTTTCTTGGATAAAAGAACAAATTACTCGATCCATTTCCGTATCGCTCATGATATATATCATAACTCGGCCATCCATTTCAAGTGCATATCCCATTTTTGCACAGCAGGGTTATGAAAATCCGCGAGAAGCGACTGGTCGTATTGTATGTGCCAATTGCCATTTAGCTAATAAGCCCGTGGATATTGAAGTTCCACAAACGGTACTTCCAGATACTGTATTTGAAGCAGTTGTTCGAATCCCTTATGATATGCAACTAAAACAAGTTCTTGCTAATGGTAAAAAAGGTGCTTTGAATGTAGGGGCTGTTCTTATTTTACCAGAGGGTTTTGAATTAGCTCCTGCTGATCGGATTTCCCCCGAGATAAAAGAAAAGATAGGCAATCTGTCTTTTCAGAGCTATCGCCCCAATAAAAAAAATATTCTTGTGATAGGCCCCGTTCCTGGTCAGAAATATAGTGAAATAACCTTTCCTATCCTTTCCCCGGACCCCGCTACTACGAAGGAGGTTCACTTCTTAAAATATCCTATATATGTAGGCGGAAACAGGGGAAGGGGTCAGATTTATCCCGACGGGAGCAAAAGTAACAATACAGTTTATAATGCTACATCAGCAGGTATAGTAGGTAAAATAATACGAAAAGAAAAAGGGGGTTACGAAATAACCATAGCGGATGCATCGGATGGACGTCAAGTGGTTGATATTATCCCTCCAGGGCCAGAACTTCTTGTTTCAGAAGGCGAATCTATCAAATTGGATCAACCGTTGACGAGTAATCCTAATGTGGGCGGATTTGGTCAGGGAGATGCAGAAATAGTACTTCAAGATCCCTTACGTGTCCAAGGCCTTTTGTTCTTCTTGGCATCTGTTATTTTGGCACAAATCTTTTTGGTTCTTAAAAAGAAACAGTTCGAGAAGGTTCAATTGTCAGAAATGAATTTCTAGACTCGCGGATTTATCGACATTGAGCTCATAACGTAAAAAGAACAAAATTATTTTTGACGACTCTTTATGATAAAAAATGGATACTATGAAAAGCCTTTTGCTTTTTTATATTCATTACTTGTACTGCATTCCTAGTCATAGTATGTAGATTGTGAAGAAGACTTTTTACTTTTTTTGAATCCAAATTGGGGTGGTATGATTATGTTACTATTATCACATTTCAATGTCATAAAATACATTAATAGTGTTTTCTATTCTAATCGAATAAAATTCGACTAGATACTAGACATAAGTAAGCGGGGAATAGAACGGATAAATGCGTGGAACACAAAATTATAGGGACGATTATTCA